ATCCGCAGTAGCCTCTAAGATCCGATAGTAATAGTATGGTCGAACGATTCAAAAATGAATCGTTCGACCATACTATCCATTTTTATTATTGTAATCTAGAAAGATACAAACTGAATCGAGATCAATCTACAATATGTATATGGATCTTCATAAATGTTAATATCGATTAAATATATGGAATGTACATAGTATCTCAATTCTATTTCTTTGCTTCATCTATTTGTTTCCTTTATCTATTTGATTTTTGTTGATTCCAATCAATCTGAAATAATCGCGAGGCAACTCTTATTATTTTCTAATTTATAGAAAATTAGAAAGTAATCTTTTTTTTAGCATTTCAAAGAAGTAATTGATTGCGCGGTTTACAGATAATCCAAGGAGTTCTATGGTAACTTCTTCGGATTTCGAAATTTGAAAAGGGTTATCCTATCGATTTTGAACCCTTCAGCCATGATAGCAAACGCGTCAATAAAGCGCAGCAGAAATAAAAGCCAATACAATTTCGGAATGAAGATATTTTTATTAATTCAATTTTTTAATTCGAAATTGAATTAAATTAATGAATTCAATATATTAAATAATTAATAAAGATTATTTATGCTTTGCAAAACGATCTATAAAAAATCTATAAAAAAGTGATACAATTTGATTCCCCAACTCAATTCGTAGTATCTCTAGAGTCCACTCCTTCCCCATATTACGAGTGAAAGGGAAAATGTAAAGACTACCATTAACGCAGCCCAAGCGAGACTTACTATATCCATGTGAATTATGTCTCCTATCTCTCTGAATATGAAGGAATTATTCCATTAGTGTTTATTAATAATAGTGGAATCACTGGTGCAGAGTCAAAAGGGGATTCTGACCCAACACCCTTGATGAAAGACTCCAATAAATATGAAAAATGAAACTGCAGTTACGCTTTTCTTTTGAAGTATCAAAGGGAATGCTACTAATATATATATGTAGGAATACTGATACCTATTCTTTATTTTTCTTGTCCTTCATTATCATTAAGTAAAAGAAAAAAGCCAATTACCCATCCAATCTAATTCAAGACCCGACCAGTAGACACGACATTAGTAATGGAAAAAAATCGGTAACTCTTTATTTGATATGATAGCCCTTCCACTACTATAATCTTTCCTTGAATCCTAAATACAACGAGTTACGGCACTTTAATTTAAAGAAGGGAACCCCCAGCTGTTTCCAATCAAGAAAGTCTCAAGACTACGCGTGTTTTGCTGGGAAAAATTCGGCGAGTTATAATAGCAAAGGAGAATAAAGAATAAGGGATTTCGAGTCTTGTCTTTTGTTAATCAGGCGACACCCAGATTTGAACTGGGGAAAAAGGATTTGCAGTCCCCCACCTTACCGCTCGGCCATGCCGCCAAAACGATACCAAATAGATGAAAATATTCCCCTTTATTTGTTATTTGTTTTTTTGGGGGGGGCCGGCTCCTTCCCTTCAATTAATTTTATAGTATCTCAAAACACCCAATATCTAAATACCTCTCTTTTCTATTAAAAAACAAAATGGGAATTTTTTTCAGTTACAAAAGCCAAAATTCAGAACAAATTGGAACCATTAACTATATGACTATAAATTCATGACCCACTCTTGGATTTACATCTCAAATTGTCTTTCCCTAATGATAAATGATATAAGAAAATCAAAATTGATATATAACTAATCAGTCTTGATTTTTTTTATTGAAAAAAAAAACCTTCTCAACTCGATTTCAATTATAATGTCAATTATTAGTATATGTAAACCCCAAACATAAGTTGTGTTCCACAGTTAGCTTATGGGGTATATTGTATGATGCCTGTTTATAGGGAATTGGCGGACACTTGTCGTACTGCAATTTAGATTGATTAGATTGAAGAGAAAATATAAATTTTGATAGAGTACGACATGTGCTGTCCCGAGTAGAAGTATGCAATAAAGGAGAGCGATGTATGGATAGATAGCTATAGCAGCGCGGGTTTAATAAATACAAGCCTTCTTATGCACTTCAATCGTATTCTAAAAATAAAAATTCTACGAAAAAAAGAAAAAGGAGTTCTCTGCAAATCATTTTTGGAACAATGGAATTCACGAAAGAGTTAAGTACTCAAAAAATTAACTTTCTATTGTTATGTTGTTTCTGATTATTATGTCTTTATCTCCGTGAATGGATCAAATCCCGAATCCATTTATTTTTCTGATATCCAATCGGATTGGAATATGTAATATCATAATAATGGTATAAAGTGAATTTTCTATTCTAGACAAAATAAAAAAACTCCATAATTCTAAGTGGAATTTATCAATTCCTTTCCGTTTGGATCTGTCTCTTAGAAATTCCAATTTAACTAAGTCTAAAATTAAGTCTAAAATCATCTTTTTTCCTCCGTTCATACGTATTTCATACATTCCATATATATGGAGTTGGGTAAAATTTCATGTGATTCAGTAAACAGAATCGAAATTCCATCATTGCTAGATCGATTCATA